CCCGAGCGGTTAATGGGGACGGACTGTAAATTCGTTGGCAATATGTCTACGCTGGTTCAAATCCAGCTCGGCCCAATAATTAATTCGCTGATCCGCCATAACATAAAATGCCCATTTTTTTGTATTTTGTTTTCCAGAAAAGCCAAACAAAAAAAAAAATTAGGGAAGAATAAAAAAAGTCCAATTTTCTGATATATCCATCCCTACCGCTATTTGTTTTTTATTTGTTCTATTTATTTGTTCCCATAAATTCTGACCTTGATAACGATCTAGATTCATATCCGGATCATTAAGTATAAAGTTTAATGAAAAGAAAGAGTAAAGTAGAAAGAAAAAAGACTCTTTTTTTTTTCATTTTATTTTTAAATTGATTATCGATCGATTTGGCAATAACGAAAGGATTACTAGTAACTAGTAATCCGCGTTGCTCTCACTAAAGCGCATACCCGTATAGATATCAATATATCACTCGCGCCTTTGTTTGTTACAACACGTCGATTCGAATCTAAAATGAAAATAGAAAATAGCTTGAATGAAATCATAAGAATATCTATGCTGTACACTTTTCTTTATTTCCCTGGGATTGTAGTTCAATTGGTCAGAGCACCGCCCTGTCAAGGCGGAAGCTGCGGGTTCGAGCCCCGTCAGTCCCGACGGATACAATAAAAAAAAACATCAATTGATCCCTACATTTTCTGTGAAAGGGGATACAAATGACAGAATTTCGTTCCCTCATTCCCAAGGATATCCTTTTTTTTTTCTTTCTATTTTTTTGTTGGGGTTTATTTGTAAACTATTTGTAAACGGTGAAAGTGGAAAAGCAGTCAGATGATACATCATCAGATGATTGTACAAGGAAGGCGGTAGATTATCGAAAAGAAAGAGTGGAAAAGAATATATATAAATAAAGGAATTCTTTTGATTGGGCCAGGAATCAAATTTTGTATTCGGTGTGGATAAAAGATCTTCCTATGTTATACTATTCAATTCTCGACGGTGAATCGATTTGATAGCTTAGATATTGTTATTCATGATATTGATCCGATTCGATGTCATTGAAATGTAAGTCATCGCATTGAATTTACAAGCGACAAATTTATCATCTCTATGGGATTAAATCCCGAGTTATTGCGAAGTCAAAAAAACAATGAAATTATGGAAGTAAATATTCTCGCATTTATTGCTACAGCGCTGTTCATTCTAGTTCCTACCGCTTTTTTACTTATAATATACGTAAAAACTGTCAGTCAAAGTGATTAATTTGAATGAAACTTGACTTTTTATCAAGGATTTAAGAAAAAAAGGATTCCAATTACACGTCTTAAATAAAATGAATGGACTAGAATCAGCAGTATCCTATAAAACTCGATAGTATGGTAGAAAAAAAAATATGAATCTTTCTACCATACTATCTATATCTATTATTGTAATGTATAAAGATACAAGCTAAATATAGATGAATCTACAATATGTATCTTCATACATGTCGATATCAATTAAATATATGTAATGTATATAGTATCTTAATTTTAGTTCTTCGCTTTATTTGTGTTGATTTCAATCAATCTGAAATAATTGAAAGGCAAGTCTTACGATTTTCTAATTCTTTTTCTTTCATTTCAGGTATTTGATTCTTTTGATGGATACCGAGATTCATATTGAAAATAATCAGAAATGAAGGAAAAATGGAATGGAATAGGCATATATTAATTAAAAAAAAAAAGATTACTTGATTTTTTTTTTTAACATTCCAAAGAAGTAATTCATTGAGGAGTTGACAGATGATCCAAAGAGTTCTATGGTAACTTTTCTTCGTATTTCGTTTCTAAAAAAGGGGTATACTCTACCGATTTTTAATTTCACTTCTTTTCTTTGATCCATGATATGAAATGAGTCAATAAAGCATGGCATAAATGAAATTCCTAAAATAATAAATAAAACAGGGGGTAAGTGCGCAATATGTGACTACACTAAGGCAAGATCTTATTAAATAAAAGAAATAAAAGAACTACTTTTTTTTTTCTCTTTGAACAGTAAAGCGGGAAGGAAATAAAAACAAACAAATACAGAAAAAAAAAAAGGGGGGGGTCCTTGTCCCTCATTGTCCATATATAACTTTGGGAAGAGCTGGTTCATCAAAATAGAAAATTTAGGAAGAATTCTTTTTCTTTTTTATAAATTGCCTATCATCCGTAGCCCTTTTACTTTCGAAATATGAACATGGGAATTATTGAAATGTTTGTTTGATTTTGATTGAAAGGGTATTATTCATCTATATTATTCATAAAATACATTACTCCACTAAAATCCAAGAATTTCGAAATGAAGACTAAAAAAATAGTTAAAAAAAAGGCTTTGCAAAACGATCTAGAAAACAATTGATACGGTTTGATTCCTCAACCCAATTAGGAGTACCCCTAGAGTCCACTTCTTCCCCATACTACGAGTGAAAGGGAAAATGTAAAGACTACCATTAAAGCAGCCCAAGCAAGACTTACTATATCCATGTGTATTATGTCCCCTATCTCTATGAATATGAAACAAATATGAAGGAATTTTTCCATTATTGTTCACTAATAATAGTGGAATTACCGGCGCAGAGTCAAAAAGAAAAGGGAATTCTGACACACCACCGTTGATGAAACACTTCAATAAATCCGCTTATAACAAGTTCTTATATGATTTCTAGTAAAATCGAGAACCATTAAGCACAAGCAAAATACGCAGTAACACTTTTGGAAGTAGCAAAAGAATGTTACTCACATGTAGCAATAATAAGACTTATTCTTTCTTTTGGTGTCCCTCATTAAGTAAAAGCCAATTATCCATCCAATCTAATATTGATTGGATGCCTGAACACTCAGAGACTTTCATCAGTCTGTATACAAAGTATCTTCCAACCCTTCTACAACCATTCATTAGTTAATTAGACACTCCCGTTATCCAATCTAATTCAAGACTCCGCTAGTAGCCCGGGGAGGGGCTACCATATCAAGATTTACTGATTCCCTTCCACTACTCTAGTTTTTCCTTGAATCCTAGACGTAAGGATTTACAATACTTTAGAAAACAAAACCCCCGGAAGTTTATAATCAAGAAAGTATCAAGAGTCTTTTTCTTACACTTGTTTTTGCTGGAGAAAATTTGTCGAGTTATATCAGCAAAACAGAATATAGGATTTCAAGTTTTTTGTTGATCAGGCGACACCCGGATTTGAACTGGGGAATAAGGGATTTGCAGTCCCCCGCCTTACCGCTCGGCCATGTCGCCAAAAGGCTACAAACAAAAAAATGAGAGTATCCCCTTTTTATTTTTAGATTGGATCCATACCTTCAATTGGTTATAGTATCTCAAGACACACAATATCTAAAAACAAAAACTTTCCCTTTCTTTTTTCTTTTCTATTGAAAAAGAAAATGTGGATTCTCAGTTACAAAAGTCAAAATGCAGGACAAATAAATTGGAACCATTAACTATTAACTATTGACTGCAAATTTATGGACGATTCTTCTTCACTTGTCTTTCTCTAATGGTATAATAAAATCACAATAGATACATAACTAATCAGTATTGATTTTTTTTCAATAAAAAAACTTTCTTAAATTTCAATTATAAATTATATTATAATATAATAATATAACAGCAATTATGAGTCTATGTAAACCCCAGAACATAAGTTGTTACTGTTACACAGCTATAATTATCTAATGAGATATTTTATCTATCTAGATATGATGTCCATAGGGAATCAGCAAGAAATTATTGTGTTTCCATTTTTCATTGAATAGATTTAAATAAAAGAAAAAATAGAATTTTTGATAGAGCACGCCATGTGTTGTCTCCACTAGAGAGCTATAATGGAATAAAAAGAAAAGAGGAAAGACATATATAAATAGAAATGCTATATCTGCATCTGTTTAATAAATCCAAGCCCTCTTTTCGTACGCACTTCAATCATATTCTAAATATTCTACTAAAAAATAAAAAACTAAAAAGTGGGTAAAAACATCTCTCTTCTCTGCGAATCATTTTTTGAACAATGTAATCTATGAAAAAATTAAGTGCTAGAAAAATCAACTCTCTCCCTATATCTATTTTATGATTTTTTTGTCTTTATCTCAACGAACAGATCAAATCAGGAATTCATTTCATTTTTTCATTTTTCTGGTATTCAATCGGATTGGAATATGTAATATCATAATAATGGTAGAAATTGAATTCTTTTTGTTTTTGATTTTCTCTACAAAACTACATAAGGCTAAATGGCATTTATCAATTCTTTTCTGTATCTGTTTGTTATAAATATAAATTCACAAATTTGAGTCTACTTTTTCTTCTTCCGTTCATACGCATTTCATACATTCCATATATATTATATGGTATATGGAGTTAGATAAAATTTCATGTGATTCAGTAAACAGAATAGAAATTCAATTCCATCATTATTAGATCGATTCATATGATTCGATGAAGAATGAGAAAAGAATGGGATTTTTTTGATAAATGGGAAATTTAAAATGCTCGGGGATGAAAATGGGGAAATGTATACAATACCTGGGTTGAATCAGATACAATTTGAAGGATTTTGTGGGTTCATGGATCGGGGCTTAACAGAAGAACTTTATAAATTTCCAAAAATTGAAGATACGGATCAAGAAATTGAATTTCAATTATTTGTGGAAACATATCAATTGGTGGAACCGTTGATAAAAGAAAGGGATGCTGTATATGAATCACTCACATATTCTTCTGAATTATATGTATCCGCAGGATTAATTTTGAAAACCAGTAAGGATATGCAAGAACAAACAATTTTTATTGGAAACATTCCTTTAATGAACTCCCTCGGAACTTCTATAGTAAATGGAATATACAGAATTGTGATCAATCAAATATTGCAAAGCCCCGGTATCTATTATCGATCAGAATTGGATCATAACGGAATTTCGGTCTATACTGGTACCATAATATCAGATTGGGGGGGGAGGTTAGAATTAGAG